TTTTACATACAAAGCAAAGGATTTACTTGTTACTAACTAACATATAGCCTCTAGTCTTCTTTAGATGCCTTGTTTCACTCCGATAGTATCATAAGTTGGGTCGATGCAGAGGAAATGAATGCATTTCCATACTATTAAAATAAAAAATAGAATCTGGATTCTACCAAGACAAATCATTGATTCGACTGGATCTTACGGAGCCTGTTCATGCATGACATGATTCGGGGCTGATCATAGAGAGAATTCTATTCAAGCGAACCGGCCTATCGTCGGTATATAGCTTATACGGTGGTTGGAACAAAGACACATTGGTTTCTAAATTTCAATGTGGCAGAAAGGGGCATATATCTGCACGGCCTAATCAATAGTTCAAGTCACACACTCCCATAATCCATTTTCCTTTCGGAGAATTTCCTTCAACTAGTTATGTTAAATAACATCACACAACATTCCAATATTGGATTGTGGGGTTGAAGGAAAGAGAATGTCCAAAAACATGTCTTATTCATTTTAAGAAAACACATTTATAGCAATGAAATACTCTTGTTCCTTCCCCAAGTGATAAATAATTGATTACAAAGATCTATCTTCTCTATAAGGGACCAGAAATGCCCTGTTTACGTATCATTAGGAAGTGCATTAACATAAATACAGCAGTAAGAAGAGGCAATACAAAAGTGTGTAAACTATAAAAACGAGTCAAAGTGGATTGTCCCACACTAGCGCTTCCGCGTAATAACTCCACTAAAGGTGATCCTATTATAGGAATAGCTTCAGGGACGCCTGTTACAATTTTGACCGCCCAATAACCAACTTGGTCCCAAGGTAACGAATACCCGGTTACACCAAAAGACGCAGTCAATACAGCCAGAACTACACCTGTAACCCAAGTCAATTCTCGAGGTTTTTTAAACCCACCAGTGAGATACACACGAAATACGTGCAGTATCATCATTAGAACCATCATGCTTGCCGACCACCGATGAACCGATCGGATTAACCAACCAAAATTTGCTTCAGTCATTATGTATTGAACAGAAGCAAACGCATCAGTAACAGTTGGACGATAATAAAAAGTCATAGCAAACCCGGTAGCTACTTGTACTAAAAAACAAGTAAGGGTAATTCCGCCTAGACAATAAAATATGTTGACATGGGGAGGAACATATTTACTAGTTATATCATCTGCAATCGCCTGAATCTCGAGACGTTCTTCGAACCAATCGTAGACTTTATTGAGATAGGTAACCCGAACCTGGGGGGGACTCCCCCTCTGAGAACCGTATATGAAAATTTGATCTCGTACAGCTCAAGCAGAAACACACAAATACTGCTCCCAACGCATATCTAATAGAAATATCTTACTCTTCCTCTCGGAAGTAAAGATACGAAGCATTAAAAATACGAAAGTTCTTCTTTGTAGTGATAATGCCAAAATATCAAGTCGGCTCTTCCTTTTTATGTTTATTGTTACTACAGGCCTCTTGAATCTTCTCTTTCCCTATTTTTCTTTGATTTGTTAGTTGTGTGTAATCCGGCTTTTACTATTGTTTTTTTTCGTTTATAGGAATTTTTCTTGTTAAGACCCTCTAAATTAATTGAAACCCCAGATTCATACTAGAACCACGATGATTCAATAAAAACCCCAAGCCCAAGAATTCCCTGAGTAAAAATTATCGGATTATCACTTATTCAAATTCAAATAATGACTCAAAATACGAAAGAATTTACCTTTTAGTCAAAATAAACAGAAAGAAAAATCTTTCCGATCTGAAGTATTTCTAATTCGATGAAAACTTTGTAGTTAGAATCCGGTCACAAGGTCTGAATATTAAGTATGAATCATAGTTAAATTCTGGATCTATTTCATAATATTATATTCCGTGCTCCAGATACTAGAATGAGTATCTGACGAGGTAGAACTTCTTTATAAAGATAAGATGACAGACTCATTCTCTGTATTCTCAATAGGATCAATTCTAACAAGTCACACACTCATATTCCGGAAATACAGAAAGAAATTCCGCGATCGAACTACCTACTGGGTTATAAATCAGAAATCTGAAAATCCACTTTGTATTGAAAAACTCGAACTTAGTAGTTCTTGTGAATTTAATTCATGGAAATTCCATCCAGTAAAACGGAAGAATTATAAATCTCCAAAATAATCGACAGGAATACTGCAAATAAAGCCATTGCGACACCCATCAAAGGAGTAGTTCCCCATCCAGGAGCTACTTTACCATATTCCGAATTCAAAGGTTTCAATAAAACCCCTACCGTAGTTTGTCTTGGACGAGATCTAGAACTACTCTCAACGGTTTGTGTAGCCATAAATCCGATTGTATTTATTGAGATCTGTTGACTTTGTATACCATTCCCCTGTAAATAAAGGATCTTATCAGAGATCCATTGCGGTCTTGAATTCATATAATAATGGAAACAGCAACCCTAGTCGCCATCTTTATATCTGGTTTACTTGTAAGTTTTACCGGGTACGCCCTATATACCGCTTTTGGGCAACCCTCTCAACAACTAAGAGATCCGTTCGAGGAACACGGGGACTAGTTGAAGTAATGAGCCTCCAAATATAGCATTCAATCTTTGGAGGCTCATTACTTCAACGGAGATAATGAAAAATCATTTCTTAGTTTGAATTTTAGGCGGTTCTCGAAAAAAGATAGCGAAAAAAATTATCCCTAGGGTCGAGACTAATAGAAATGTATAAACCAATGCTTCCATAGATTCGATTGTGGTTTACAATTATAGCTTCCATACCTGTTTTATTGGGGATTATTTCCCTGATAAAGAAAGAGTGAACGAAAGGGTAATCAGTAAATCAAGATTTCTCTGATCCCCAATGTCAAATCACAAAAAGAGAGACGAAAAATACGAAAGCATTTTTGTATCAGATTGCCTGTCTTCTTGTAGTTGGATCTCCTAGTTTTTGGAATGCTCCAAATTCCACTTGAGCATCTAAATCTGGGTCAATACCAGCAAAAACATCTCTGAACAAGGTTCGCGCCCCATGCCAAATATGTCCGAAGAAGAAGAGCAGGGCAAAGGAAGCATGTCCAAAAGTAAACCAACCTCTTGGACTACTACGAAAAACACCATCTGATTTTAAAGTAGCACGATCTAATTCAAAAATTTCACCCAATTGAGCACGTCTAGCATATTTTTTCACAGTAGCAGGATCACTATAACTGACTCCATTGAGTTCGCCACCATAAAACTCAACCGTTACGCCTACTTGTTCGACGCTATATTTTGATTCTGCTCTTCTAAAAGGAACATCAGCTCTAACAATTCCATCTCCGTCTATCAAAACGACTGGAAATGTTTCAAAAAAAGTAGGCATACGACGTACAAAGAGCTCACGCCCTTCTTTATCTCTAAATATTGGGTGTCCTAACCATCCAACAGCTATTCCATCCCCATTGTCCATTGAACCTGCCCTGAATAACCCTCCCTTTGCCGGATTGTTGCCAATGTAATCATAAAAGGCTAATTTTTCAGGAATTTTCGACCAAGCTTCTGATAAACTTTGATTTTCGGCCAGCCCAGCACTAACTCTTCGATATATTTCTTGCTGAAAGTATCCCTGATCCCATTGATAACGAGTGGGACCAAATAATTCGATCGGAGTAGTTGCTGAACCATACCACATAGTTCCGGCAACCACAAAAGCTGCAAAAAAGACAGCAGCGATACTGCTAGAAAGTACGGTTTCAATATTACCCATACGTAATCCTTTGTATAGACGTTGGGGCGGGCGGACACTAAGATGGAATAAGCCCGCTAATATGCCCAAAGTCCCTGCTGCAATATGATGAGCGGCTATTCCCCCTGGAACAAAAGGATCAAAACCTTCTACGCCCCATGCGGGATTTACTGACTGGACTTTTCCGGTTAGTCCATAAGGATCAGACACCCATATTCCAGGACCGTACAAGCCTGTTACATGAAATGCGCCAAAACCAAAACAAGCCACCCCGGAAAGAAATAAATGAATTCCAAAAATCTTAGGTAAATCTAATGAAGGTTTTCCTGTACGTTCATCAGAAAAAATTTCTAGATCCCAATATACCCAATGCCAAATAGCTGCCAAAAAGCACAAGCCAGAAAACACAATATGTGACCCGGCCACACCTTCATAACTCCAAATACCAGGATCCGTTACCGTTCCCCCTGTAATACTCCAGCCGCCCCAGGAATTGGTTATTCCTAAACGAGTCATGAAGGGTATAACGAACATACCCTGTCTCCACATTGGATCAAGAACGGGATCAGAGGGATCAAAAACTGCTAATTCATATAGAGCCATCGAACCGGCCCAACCAGCAACCAGAGCCGTATGCATTATATGGACAGAAATCAACCGACCCGGATCATTCAATACAACGGTATGAACACGATACCAAGGCAAACCCATGGAAATACCCCTTTATCAAATAAAAATAGACACTATGTAACTTTATTGCATTGGAAAAGACTATAACTATCAATGTACCCCTGTTCTATTCGGTGGATTATCTCGGAGCAAGGGTTCATATTTGTTCGATTCTCGTGGTAATAATGGAACAAATTTTTTTTGTCGGAACAAAGAGAAGCAGATCTATTCTATACCCGATAAGTACCAATACGCAATGGGGGTTGATACAGTTTTCTCTGAACAAATGCCGCTATATTTGTTCATCGTTGGAAAGCTCTAGTCGTAAGAATTTTACTTTAGTCATTCTATCGTCTTTTATTACTTTTTCTAATGTATTCTAGACAGAATATATGATAAAGAATATCAACCTTTATAATTATCAGTTGATATTATGAAAAGAATAGCCCTATTATTTTTATTTTATTACGTTTCCATATCAAAGTGAAATATAGTACTTAATTTTTTCTTTCAGTTAATGCCTATTGGTGTTCCAAAAGTGCCCTTTCGAATTCCGGGAGATGAAGATGCAACTTGGATTGACGTATAGTGCGACTTGTCAGATATCTTGGGTCGTATGGGCTTTCCCCGTTTTCTTCCCCGATCGAGATATCCTTCCCTTCGCCCAAAAAAGATTCATTGAATCATCCAAAATTTGGAGCGCGAAGTCCAACTAGATCTATTTGTGGGGGGATTCAGATTAATAATATCAATTAGAAAAATTTATGGTTGGCTTGATTGAACCAATAAAATGACATGAAGTATCCAGGCTCCGTTTAAACAAATCCCAATTTTTAATATATCGATAATTACTGCTTGTATGAAAAATTCTTCCTATAAAAAAAAGAAATGGAATAGATATAGGACTGATCTGAACCTTAATCACTTGAATAGAATAGGTGAAGTCACTATGTCGAATATCCAATTTTTTTGGCAAAGGCATGAACTGAATGAAAAAAAAAACGACATCTTAGCAAAACAAAAAGAAGCGGTATTAGATGCATTTGACCTATATGTGCAAATCAAAATCGAGCAGATTTTTACCCGGAGTAGATCCGAAACCTAAAGAATTATAGAGGCCCTTTCAAGAACAAGAAAATTACATCGTGGTTTGCATTCGATCTCGATGAAACAATAAATCAAAGAACAGTTAGTTCGAAAAGTTTACTTCTTATTATATATACTCTACCTATACTAATACTATTGCTTTTTATTTGCATATTGGCGTATGGTGTATACTATCTCACTAAATTTCTTATTTCTAATTTATAGTAGAAATAAGGAAAACTCATCTTTATTGAAAAATAGAAGACAACCCCCCCAGTCAAAGTTAGAAAGAACTGCTACCCAAAAATAAGAGGGCAATAATCTACACATTGATTTTTTTTTCAATTTTTTTGAACCGTATGCATCAAAAGGTGCATGTACGGTTTCTAAGGGATCAAATTTTACCCTAATCAATCGACTTTATCGAGCAAGATTACTTTTTTTAACCCAAGAGATTACGACCGAGATCTCGAATTACCTTGTTGGTCTTATGGTATATCTCAGTATAGAGGATCAGACCCAGGATTTGTATTTGTTTATAAATTGTCCTGGCGGATGGGTATTACCCGGAATAGCTATTTTTGATGCTATGCAACTTGTATTACCCAATGTATATACAATATGCATGGGAATAGCCGCTTCAATGGGATCTTTTATCCTGGTCGGCGGAGAAATTACCAAACGTTTTGCATTCCCTCACGCTTGGCTTTGGCGCCAATGAGTTTTTTATTTGAGAAAAAAAGACTATGCCTTCACCACAAGAAATATCAATATATATTATGAGTAGTGTTAACTAAAAATAGTAAAAATAGCATGGCACTTTGAATTCGATATGCAAATTTTTTTCGTTTTTTTTGAAAAAAAAATTAAATTATGTATCGAGACAGGAGTATGAAATAAAGGGTATTCCCGATTTTTTTATACGGAGTCCGTTTCAGCGTCACAAACTTTTTATTTTTATACCAAAAGACTCTTAATCCTAACCTAACAACATTTATGTTTGAAAGAGTACGCAAAAAATTCCTTATTTAGGATCAAAAAGAAACTTTGGGATTGCTAAATTACAGACGAAATGAATATATAAAGCAACGGAGCCATCATAGTATTTTGAACTCATGAAAAGAAGGATGGTAATTGGATGATTTACTGATCTGGATCGGATCGGTTCTATTTTTCTTCGAGGGACGAAAAAGTAAATTCCATTGTCGAGCCGTATGCAATGTGCAAAAGATGCACGTACGGTTGTTCAAGTTTATTGTTATTCCCCATCTTTTGTCTTCGCCTCATCATGCGAGATAGAGGAACTCTCCTTTTGTTATATCATCAGGGTAATGATACATCAACCTGCTAGTTCTTTTCATGAGGGATCAACGGGAGAATGTATGGTGGAAGCGGAAGAACTATTGACTTTGCGAGAAACCCTCACAAAGGTTTATGCACAAAGAACAGGCCAACCTTTTTGGGTTCTAACCGAAGACCTGGAAAGGGATGTTTTTATGTCAGCAAGAGAAGCCCAAGCTCACGGAATTATTGATCTTATAGCGAATGAAGGAGTAGAAATAGTAAAGAAGGAAAAATGGAAAGAGTCGAAGTAATCGAATTCGCAAATTCATATTTTATCTTTCTTTTGACTTTACTGGGTAATATTCTATATAACTAGAAAAAATTCATAATCATCAGGTTAGGATTGATCTAAACCAGTCCCTTATGCAAATGATTCAGCATGCCAACTATTAAACAGCTTATTAGAAACACAAGACAGCCAATCAGAAACGTCACGAAATCTCCCGCTCTTCGGGGATGTCCTCAGCGACGAGGAACATGTACTAGGGTGTATGTGCGACTCGTTCAGATTATGAGCTGGGCCAGAACCCAAATTTCCAGTATCAATCGTCGTTACCAGTGAAGTGAATAGAATAAAATGGAAGAACTCTGGTCACTATCGAAAAAAAGATCTACCATATCCGTCTATTACATATGAAATTTATGGTTTCCTTGGTGTAACCCCAATCAGCTCGATTTAAGACGAGAAGCAAGTTCCCATTGGTAGCAAATGCTATACATTAAGCGGGAAAGTACTATTTTTACTAAAAAAAGATTATGCTCCTGGGCAAAACGGACTAACAGGGTCAGCTATCCAGCTAACCTTCAAAATTAAATACCGTTACTGTATAGGCGGATCTCGTTGTGAAAGACCTATTACTGGATAATTCATGGGTAGAGCCAAAGATTTTGAATTGTACAAGTTACCAATACCGTTGACTAAACGAAACAAAGGGCTCCGGTGTATAGAGAGGACCTCACCGTTTAAGAAGTAACCATAGAAACGAAGGAACCCACAATTTCTTTATTCATTTAGATTGACTACGTTTTTCTTTTTGATACCTAGTATCAATCTAATTTCTTATTTCATTTGGAGTTGGGTCGAAATGCCTCGAAAAAAAAGAAAAAAATCGTGGTCGGGAAGGTTATAGTAGCAAAAGCCATTGGAATTCTTTTTATACATTGGAAAAGCCGTTTTGTTATTACCAGCGAGGGAAGAAGAAATAACTCGAAGAGAAAGAAAATCAATTAGTTATTTAGCAAAGTTTCATTTATTCAATGACCAGAGTTAGACGAGGATATATAGCTCGGAGACGTAGAAAAAAAATGCGTTTATTTGTATCAAGCTTTCGAGGGGCTCATTCAAAACCGATTCGTATTGTTGCTCAACAGAAAATAAGAGCTTTGTTTTCGGCTCATCGAGATAGAGATAAGAAAAAGAGAGATTTTCGTCGGTTGTGGATTACTCGGATAAACGCAGCAATTCGCGAAACAGAAAAAGGTGTATACTATAGTTATAGTAAATTTATCCATGATCTGTACAAGAGACAGTTGATTCTGAATCGTAAAATACTTGCACAAATAGCTATCTTAAATAGGAATTGTCTTTATAGTATTTACAATGAGATCGTAAACAAAGAAGATTGGAAAGAAGCACCCGAAATGCTTTAAACAAAGTTCCCCGGAGAAGGAACTCCGGGAAGGTAAGATAGAATAGAATTTAATCCGATAACGATAAAATAAAATAGAAAATACAATTACAATAAAGCAGTCAAAATGAGCAAAGGCATTCAATAAAAAAAAGATTTCTTCTTCCGAGACAACAAAAAAATCCAGATTATCGGATTTTTTAGAGCAAAACATCAATTGAATAAAAAAAAGAGTAAACCTATTGTTTTTTTGTTCGAAAACCTGTAGTTCTAACGGCCGACTTGGCTCTTTCAAATTGTTTCTCATTATTAAGAAAGGGTAACAAAGATAGAATACGAGCTTGTTTTATAGCAATAGTAATTAATCGTTGTTGTTTCAGAGTCAATCTATTCACGCGCCTAGATAAGATTTTTCCCTGTTCACTAATAAATCGACTAATTAAACTCATGTTTCTATAATCAATTCGGTCCCCCGATTGGAGCGGGGGCAAGCGCCTACGAAAAAGCCGCTTAGGTTTAAGGAAAGATCCTTTGGATTTATCCATGGTTTGTTTAGTTTATTTATTCCTTATAATATAAAAAATATTCTACCGAAAATCCTATTTCGGTCGGTCGAATCTAAAAAAAATGAATTCGAAATAGGATTTGGTTTTTTGATTCTTTTTCTTTAATTTGAATTTGTTTATTTTATATATTTCTATTTTTTTTTTTTTTTATTTATATGCGCTTATATTATTCTACATTTCTATTCTATATAGCTTCTAATCCGGAATCCTTTTTTTATATATTTTCTAATAGAATAGAATTCTATTAATAATAGTGGAATTGTTTTTATGCATATAATGAAATCCATGTATAATATATGTCCTTTTGTACTCTTGCTTCAAAAGGTGATACGCAGACGTTCGGTTCGATCTATTTCTTTATCTCTCCGTGAATTGTATGCTTGTAACAATAGGGGCAGAATTTTCTCAATTCCAACCGACTGGGCGTGTTGCGTCGATTCTTTTGAGTAATATATCGGGAAATACCCCTTGATTCCTTATTAACATTCTTTCGGACACAACTAGTACATTCCAAAATAACGCTTACCCGGACATCTTTACCCTTGGCCATGAACCCCCCCTTTTGGGGTTAATTTTTTATTTAAGCAACTCTTTTATTTTCGAACCGAAGCGGAGAGAAAGAAAAAAATAGAAATTGCTAACTTGAAATACACTTCAAAAGATTTCGTTGCAGTAAATAGAGGAATAGGAAAAAAAAACTATTAATTATTAATAGTAAAAAGTATTCAGTATAATGTATAATAAAGAATACGTAATCCAACTATTTCGAACTATATTTGTAATCACAGTACAGTATTTCAGTTAAGTCTTGTGTATGAGACTTTTGCCCCCGACCCACATTTAATTTCCGTTCTCCCTCTTATTTATGAATTGTAATTGATTTTCAAATTCGAGCTTGAACCCATGTTGGGGTTGAATCCTTTTTTCTTTCTCCCTTTTCGAATAGAAGGTCAAAGGGAGAAAGGGCAGGGGATTAGTCACGGATTGTGGATCCTATCTAGAATCTGCGTTACCCCCTTACCATGTCAATAACTAGAATGAAAAAAAGGGGAATGTTAACGCATCCGGGAAAAAACGATTGATTTCTATCAATAGACCTGCTAAAGATCCGAACCATAAAGTACTTAGTACCGGTGCCACGGAGAGGTATGTTTTTAGATCTCGCATTGAAAATCCTCCTTCTTGTTTTGTCTTTATTTCTATATTGTAACACAGTAACACATAAGAATAATACATATATAATAGATAATCAGATGCATATGTATTTAAAAGGAAAAACCACTTGTATTTGTACATGAAATTCCTCAGGCAAATTAAAATGTACAACAATCCGCTAGATAAGATTTTCTACCTTTATTTTTTACTTTTTTTTTTAGTTGAAAAAAGTAAAAAGCTGTATCTTTCCTACGGAGCATTCCCTAAAAGCTTTTTTACTTTACAGCGTATACGTCTAAGTATCCAAAAACTTTTATATTATATCATATATGATATGAAAAAAAAGAAAAAACGGCACGATCTATTGTGTATCTAAATATGAGAACTAAGGATGTTGAAAAAAAAAAAGATAAGTTACAATAATACTGTAAACCTATAAAAAGGGATGTAGCGCAGCTTGGTAGCGCGTTTGTTTTGGGTACAAAATGTCACGGGTTCAAATCCTGTCATCCCTACCTATTGTTTTTCCTCTGAGAAGAATTAATTAAGATCGATGAAATGGAGTCAAACTAGACATATAGAATCCAATATAGTTAGAATATTAGAATATATATTCTAATACATATAACACATATACAATTCTAACTATATATGTGATATGAGTGCAAGATGTACTGTTGGGTTACAAAAAGAATTTTTTTTTCTTTACTGTCTGTGATAAGAAAGCGCTCTTAGTTCAGTTCGGTAGAACGTGGGTCTCCAAAACCCGATGTCGTAGGTTCAAATCCTACAGAGCGTGATTCCATTCTTGTTAGGTCTAATTAGACTGAAAAAATTCAATAAGAATCCAAAAGTGACCTCCTTTCTTTAAGCCATAGGAGGTCAATCAACAAAGATTTGTTAACTAATCAAAGGTTCAACTGATCACCACGTCTATATTGTAAATATGCAGTTACGAATAATCCAGCTAAAGTAATAGGAATTAAACCTAAGACGATTCCAAATAGAAGTACTTCAATCATTTCAATTTGTTTGAAAGGAAAAAAGGGGAGGGGGTAATATCTATCCCTAAATATTAATCCTAATTGTCCATGAATCTCAATAACCGAAATTAAAAAATTGTCACGAGAAAATAAAAAGCGAAAAAAATACACGAAATTTTACAGAAAGATTTCTTTTTCTGATTCTGAATTATTGGTTCAATTTATTTCAAATAAGTCGTATCTTGCTCAGACCAATAAATAGAGCCGAGGTTATAGTTAAAGCTGCTAGTAGAAAACCGAAATAACTAGTTAGAGTAGGCATGAAGGAGCTAAATCAAATATGTTTTTTTATACATAGATTTATAAAGCACTTACCTAAGTTTACATTTTTTTTTGTGCAAGATAAAAGCGAAAATAAGAAAAAATACCAATTGAAAGACTAAGTTCAATTTATTCCTCAACCATTTGTTTGAAAGATAAAGGAAGAGAGGTAGAAAAAGAAACCCACACGTTGTCTGTGATATCTAATAATTTCGCGATTTCTAATCAACAGAATTTTTGAGCAACTCTTGGAGTAAACTAATAAAAAGAAATAAGAACTATGTCATGTAACTTTGTTCAAAAAAAATTATCACTATCGAAGAAGAAAACAGGAAAAACATTTCTTTTTTTTTTTAGTTTAGGACAAAAAGTGATCTTCTTTTTATTTTCACTCATTATATTATATTCAGCAATCGAGTTTATTCACATAATTGTTTTTTTTCATTGAATACTATCTCCTACTTACTCCTACTTACTATTCGTAGTTGGTACTAGACGACTTCTCAATTCCTTAAAATCAAAAAAGAAAAAAAGCTTTTCTTTCTATAAACAAAACACAAAAAAGAGGTTTGCGTCTCATCGAATTGTGGGAATAAAAAATGCTCCTTGATGAATTAGAAACCAACGTATCAGATTGATCCCTTACCCTATTTTCGTTTCTAGTCCGAAGCCGATAATGAAGAGAACCTCTATACTCTTTTTATTAATTGGCGCATAATTCTATATTACAAGCAAGAAAAAAGAAATTGTCTAATACGTATACTTAGTTTCAATATTAATTGAAATTGCCTTGCTGTGTCAGAAGAAGGACGGCTATACTGATTTGGTATACTCTAAAGACACCCTTGGTACAATATTTCCGATCCCACAAAGAATTTCCGTAAATGGAAATTTACGGATCTCATCTTTTACGGAATCGATTTACATTTGCCTGTACAAGAATATGTGGAGCTGAGCATGTCTGGAAGCACAGGAGAACGTTCTTTTGCGGATATTATTACGAGTATTCGATACTGGGTCATTC